AGGATGTTATCCAGCCGCATTTCAAGTAATTGTAGTAAAACCTGACCTGTTGACCCCTTTGCCTTTCCGGCGATACGAACGTATTTAAGTAATTGTCGTTCTGTAAGACCATAATGAAAACGCAATTTTTGTTTTTCTTCTAGGCGAATACGATATTGGGATTTTTTCCCGGAACGCGATTGGTTTCTAAGATCACTTCCAGCTCGGGGCCTTTTATTAGTTAGCCCTGGTAAAGCCCCCAGGCGACGTATTTTTTTGAAACGAGGACCTCGGTAACGCGACATAAAGACTCCTTATTTATATTTAATTATTAATTAATATTAATTCTTATTGATGAAATTTCATTCTACAGAATAAACCTAAACTAAAAATGAACTAAATTCTAAATAAAGCCAAATTTACTGAAGTATTATTCTACTATTAATATTAATTAAAGAATAATGAGATGAGTTGAATAAATATCCAGTTTTCTATATATAGAAAAAGAAAAGGATTCTTTTCGTGAGATAGTTGGAAATTCCTATCCTATAACATAATAAATCAATGGCTTTTGCGAAAAGAAGAAGACATTTTTTTTTTTTCACTTTGATTTCAAAGATGCATTATCAATCATGTAAAAAATAAAATAAATAGAGAAAAGCCGACTATCGGAATCGAACCGATGACCATCGCATTACAAATGCGATGCTCTAACCTCTGAGCTAAGCAGGCTCACATAACATAAATTCCACATGCAGAGGAATTCAATAAACTCTTAGAATCTTTGCTATTAACTATTTTAATTCTTGGCTATTCATATTCGCTTAAATTCTTGGCTATTCATATTCGCTATTCATAACATAATTCATATTTAATATGAAATTAATTAATATTAAATTAAACATTAAACAATAGAATATATAATTTCAAATAATAATAACTGTTAAATATTATAGAACATAACGATTAATCTAGCGATATATAATTTCAATTTTTTTTATTATTTTAATTTATTTATATTTAAAATAATATAAATAAATTAATAAATTAAAGAATCGACCGTTCAAGTATTTAAAATTTCATGGGTAAATGAGTGGAAGAGAGACAGATGTATAGGGTATGTATCCACCTATATTGAATTGCGGATATAGAAATGATAAAATCGTTTTTGATTGGACCGAATATGAGCCTCCTATAGAAGATGAAAGAAGATACACAAGAAATCACAAAGAGGAGAAAACACTTTTTCGAGACAGGCATCTATCTAATGAATTCAACGGTTCCGGTATAAATGAAAGAAAAAAGGGACGGGATCACAATGAGATTTTCATCTCAAAAAGGGGATATGGCGAAATCGGTAGACGCTACGGACTTAATTGGATTGAGCCTTGGTATGGAAACTTACTAAGTGATAACTTTCAAATTCAGAGAAACCCTGGAATTAATAAAAATGGGCAATCCTGAGCCAAATCACGTTTTCCGAAAACAAACAAAGGTTCAGAAAGCGAAAATAAAAAAGGATAGGTGCAGAGACTCGATGGAAGCTGTTCTAACGAATGGAGTTAATTGTATTACATTGGTATAGGAATCCTTCTATCGAAACTTCAGAAAAGTGAAGGATAAGCCTGTATACATAATACAGAAGAATTGGTGTGAATCAATTCTGAAAAAAGAATCCAATATTAATTGATCAAACCATTCACTCCATAATCTGATAGATCTTTTGAAGAACTGATTAATCGGACGAGAATAAAGATAGAGTCCCGTTCTACATGTCAATACTGGCAACAATGAAATTTATAGTAAGAGGAAAATCCGTCGATTTCAAAAATCATGAGGGTTCAAGTCCCTCTATCCCCAAAAAGACCATTTGACTCCCTAATTCTTTATCGTATCCTTTTTATTTATCCTTTTTCGTTAGCGGTTCAAAACTCCTTATCTTTCTCATTCACTTTTATACAAATGGATCTGAGCGAAAAAGCTGTTTTCTTATCACATGTGATATATATGATACATGTACAAATGAACATCTTTGAGCAAGGAATCCCCATTTGAATGATTCACGATCGATATTTTTATTCATACTGAAACTTACAAAGTTGTTCTTTTGACAAATTATAGGAGCTGGATGAGGCTTTGTAATACCCTTTCAATTGACATAGACCCACGTTCTCTAGTAAAATGAAAATGAGGATGAGACATCAGGAATAGTCGGGATAGCTCAGTTGGTAGAGCAGAGGACTGAAAATCCTCGTGTCACCAGTTCAAATCTGGTTCCTGACACATGATTAATTTGTATGAGTGTCTATTCTACCAATTAATTGATATGAATACATATTTATTAAGACTCTAGATTTAGAGATATACCCCATCTTATAGAGAGCTAAAGAGTTTATTATACAAAGTATGCAAAAAAAAAAATGAGATTCTATTTTCTCTTCTTTTTGATTTCTCCTCTGGTTGAAAAAGAATGTTAATACTTGATACACATATACATACATATTCGAAGGTTAAGGTTGAA